AATGAAGTGCCTGAAAAAAAGGATTATTTTGATAGAATAAATTATGTAAAATTTTACCTTCATTACATTTAATAGAATTAAACTATTTCCAAAAATATCAAAAATTTTTATACATCGTATACTAAAATGTAAAAAAGATAAGCTAATAAAGCTTTTGGACTCATACTTCAACTATAAAGGTTTTAATCCTTTTCTTTTTAATTAAATTTTATAAAATTATTTTTATCACAATATTAATTTCTAGAACCATAATTTCTATTTCTTCTAATAGATGATTAAGCACATGAATAGGACTAGAAATAAATTTATTCTCTTTTATCCCCTTAATAAAAGAAAGAATAAATAAAATATCTACAGAATCCTGTATAAAATATTTTATTACACAAGCTTTTGCATCATCTTTATTTCTATTTTCCATTTTAATAATTATAATTATTAATAATTTTAATTTCGATATTATTTATACAAATTATTTTAATATTATAATAATTAATTCTTCTTTATTATTAAAAATAGGTGCTGCTCCATTTCATTTTTGATTTCCTGAAATTATTGAAGGAATAAATTGAATTAATTGTATAATTTTATTAACATGACAAAAAATTGCACCAATAATATTAATTTCTTATACAATTAAATTTATTAGATTCTTAATTTTTGTAATTATATCATGTACTTTAATTGGAAGAATTATAGGTTTAAATCAAACTAGAATACGAAAAATTATAGTTTATTCCTCAATTAATCATATAGGTTGAATATTAGCCTCATTCTTAAATAATGAAATAATTTGAATTATTTATTTTATAATTTATTCGATTATTTTATTCTCTTTTATTTTATTCTTAAACAATTTTAAAATTTATTATTTAAAACAAATTTATTTAATATTAAATAAATTTCCAATATTAAAAATAATTTTAATATTAAATTTATTCTCATTAGGAGGATTACCCCCATTTTTAGGATTTTTCCCTAAATGAATAATTATTCAATATTTAAGCCAAAATTATAGATTTTTAATTTTTATAATAATTATAATAACTATAATTACATTATTTTATTATATTCGAATTATATATTCAAGTATTATAATTTTAAACAATATTGTTATTAATTATAATATTAAAAACAATAATTTTATAATAATTTCATCATTTATTTCATTAATAGGATTAATTATTTTTACTATTAATTTTAATAACTTTTAAGGATTTAAGTTAACTTAAACTAATAACCTTCAAAGTTATAAATAAAGAATATCTCTTTAAACCTTAAGTTTTAAGATTTTATTCTAACTTTAAATTTGCAATTTAATATTTTATTTAAACTATAAAACTTAAGAATAAACTAATCATCCAAAAAATAAAATAATATCTTTATTTTATTCTTAAACAATTAAATTATTATTTAAATATTTTATATAAATTTTTTACAAAAGGTAATTTTGGTAAAAGAAATATATTTCCTAAATAAATTTACAATTTATCGCCTATAACTCAGCCATTTTACCGCGTCAATGATTATTCTCAACAAACCATAAGGACATTGGAACATTATATTTTATTTTTGGAGCATGATCAGGTATAGTTGGAACTTCTTTAAGAATACTAATTCGAGCTGAATTAGGAAATCCTGGAGCTTTAATTGGAGACGATCAAATTTATAATGTAATTGTAACAGCTCATGCATTTATTATAATTTTTTTTATAGTTATACCTATTATAATTGGTGGATTTGGAAATTGACTTGTACCTTTAATACTAGGAGCACCAGATATAGCTTTCCCACGAATAAATAATATAAGATTCTGACTTTTACCCCCTTCTTTGACCCTTTTACTAGTCAGAAGAATAGTGGAAAGAGGTGCTGGTACAGGATGAACAGTATACCCCCCTTTATCTTCAAATATTGCCCATAGAGGTGCTTCTGTTGATTTAGCTATCTTTAGCCTTCATTTAGCCGGAATTTCCTCAATTCTTGGGGCTGTAAATTTTATTACTACTATTTTAAATATACGATCCCCAGGGATATCCTTTGAAAAAATACCATTATTTGTATGATCGGTAGGAATTACTGCTCTTTTACTACTATTATCTCTTCCTGTATTAGCCGGAGCAATCACTATACTTCTAACAGATCGAAATTTAAATACTTCTTTTTTTGACCCAATAGGAGGAGGTGATCCAATCTTATACCAACATTTATTTTGATTTTTTGGACACCCTGAAGTTTATATTTTAATTCTCCCTGGATTTGGAATAATTTCTCATATTATTAGACAAGAAAGAGGAAAAAAGGAAACATTTGGTAGATTAGGAATAATTTATGCTATACTATCAATTGGTTTATTAGGTTTTATTGTTTGAGCTCATCACATATTTACAGTTGGAATAGATGTTGATACACGAGCTTACTTTACATCTGCTACTATAATTATTGCTGTCCCTACAGGAATTAAAATTTTTTCATGACTTGCAACTTTATACGGAGCTCAATTAATATTCACCCCAGCATTATTATGAGCATTAGGATTTGTTTTTTTATTTACAGTCGGAGGATTAACAGGAGTAGTTCTTGCTAATTCAACTATTGATATTGTTCTTCATGATACATATTATGTTGTAGCTCATTTCCATTATGTTTTATCAATAGGTGCTGTTTTTGCAATTATAAGAGGATTTATTCATTGATTTCCTTTATTTACAGGTTTATCCTTAAATGATTATTTATTAAAAATTCAATTTATTATTATATTTATTGGAGTAAATTTAACATTTTTTCCACAACATTTTTTAGGTTTAAGAGGTATACCTCGACGATACTCTGATTATCCTGATGCTTATATTTCTTGGAATATTTTATCAAGAATTGGTTCAACAATTTCTTTTATTGGAATTATTTTTTTTATTTACATTATTTGAGAAAGATTTATTTATCAACGTTTAGTAATTTTTTCAAATCATATAAATTCTTCTATTGAATGAATTCAAAATTATCCTCCAAGTGAACATAGATACTCAGAACTTCCAATATTAATTAAATTCTAATATGGCAGATTAGTGCAATGAATTTAAGCTTCATATATAAAGTTTTAACTTTTTTTAGAATAATGGCAACATGATCCATATTTAATTTACAAGACAGAAATTCGCCATTAATAGAACAATTAATATTTTTTCATGATCATTCTTTAATAATTCTGGGAATAATCACTATTTTAGTAGCCTATACAATAATTATAATTATTATAAATAAAAATATTAATCGATTTTTATTAGAAGGCCAAATAATCGAAACAGTTTGAACAATTTTACCTGCTATTATTTTATTATTTTTAGCATTTCCTTCTTTACGCCTTTTATATCTTCTTGAAGAAATTTATAAACCATTAATTACTTTAAAATCAATTGGTCATCAATGATATTGAAGTTATGAATATTCAGATTTTAATAAAATTGAATTTGACTCTTATATAATACCTTTAGAAAATTCTGATAGATTTCGACTTCTTGATGTTGATAATCGTGTTATTTTACCTTCTCATATTCAAATTCGAATTATTGTAACATCATTAGATGTTATTCATTCATGAACTATCCCATCTTTAGGAGTAAAAATTGATGCTACTCCAGGTCGATTAAATCAAGCTGGTTTTTTCATAAATCGAATAGGATTATTTTTTGGACAATGTTCTGAAATTTGTGGAGCTAATCATAGTTTTATGCCAATTGTAATTGAAACAATTCCTTTAAATTGATTTATTAAATGAATTAAAAATTATTACATTAGATGACTGAAAGTAAGTACTGGTCTCTTAAACCATTAAATAGTAAATTAACGATTACTTCTAATGAAAGAATTAGTTAATATATATATAACATTAGAATGTCAAACTAAAATAATTTGTATAAATATTCTTTGATTCCACAAATAATACCATTAAATTGATTTATTTTATATTTTTTTTTTATTATAATTTTTTTAATAATAAATTTTCTTAACTATTATATTTTTCTAATTAATAATAATAATATTAATTCTAATATAATTAAAATTAAAAAATTTAATTGAAAATGATAACAAATTTATTCTCTTCATTTGATCCTACAACAAATTTATTTAATTTATCTTTAAATTGATTAAGCACATGAATAGGATTAATTTTTATTCCTTTATCTTATTGATTAATTCCTTCTCGTTATTCAATAATTTGATTAAAAATTATTTATATTTTACATAAAGAATTTAAAATTTTACTAGGAAATTATAACTTAAAAGGAAGAACTTTAATTTTTATTTCATTATTTAGTTTTATTTTATTTAATAATTTTTTAGGATTATTCTCTTATATTTTTACAAGCTCAAGTCATATAATTATAAATTTATCTTTAGCATTACCTCTTTGATTAACATTTATATTATTTGGATGATTAAATAATATACAACATATATTTTCCCATATAGTTCCACAAGGAACTCCCCCAATTTTAATACCTTTTATAGTATGTATTGAATCAATTAGAAATTTAATTCGACCAGGAACACTTGCTGTACGACTAACTGCTAATATAATTGCAGGACATCTTCTTCTAACTCTTTTAGGTAATACTGGAAATTCCTTATCTTTATTTTTAATTAATTTTTTAATTATTACTCAACTTTTATTATTAATTTTAGAATTTGCTGTTTCAATAATTCAATCATACGTATTTGCAATTCTAAGTACATTATACTCAAGTGAAGTTATTTAATGTCAATACATTCAAATCATCCTTATCATTTAGTTGATTATAGCCCATGACCTTTGACAGGATCATTAGGAACAATAATTTTAGTTTCTGGATTAATTAAATGATTTCATCAATTTAACATAAATTTATTAATAATTGGTTTATTAATTACTTTATTAACTATAATTCAATGATGACGTGATGTAATTCGAGAAGGAACTTTCCAAGGATTACATACATATAATGTTACTATAGGATTACGTTGAGGAATAATTTTATTTATTACTTCTGAAATTTTTTTCTTTATTTCATTTTTTTGAGCTTTTTTTCATAGAAGTTTATCCCCCGCAATTGAACTTGGAATACAATGACCTCCTATCGGTATTAAGCCTTTTAATCCTTTACAAATTCCACTACTTAATACTTTAATTTTATTAACTTCAGGAATTACAGTTACTTGAGCCCATCATAGTCTTATAAGAAATAATTATAATGAAACAATTAAAAGTTTAACACTTACAGTTTTATTGGGAATTTACTTTACTATTCTTCAAGCTTTTGAATATATTGAAGCTCCTTTTACAATTTCTGATTCTGTTTATGGTTCAACATTTTTTATAGCAACAGGTTTCCATGGTCTTCATGTAATTATTGGAACAATTTTTTTATTAATTTGTTTAATTCGACAATATTATAATCATTTTTCACAAATTCATCATTTTGGATTTGAAGCAGCAGCTTGATATTGACATTTTGTTGATGTAGTTTGACTATTTCTTTATATTTCTATTTATTGATGAGGAGGTTAAATTAATATTTATATAGTATAAAAAGTATATTTGACTTCCAATCAAATGGTCTAACTATTTTTAGTATAAATAATTAAGATAATTTTAATATTAAGATTAATAATTTTTATAATTTCATTTATTATTATAATAATTTGTAACATTATTTCTAAAAAAACTTTTATAGATCGAGAAAAAAATTCACCTTTTGAATGTGGATTTGACCCAATAAATTCAGCTCGAATTCCTTTTAGAATTCAATTTTATTTAATCGCAGTAATTTTTTTAATTTTTGATGTTGAAATTACACTTTTATTACCTTTAATTCCTTCAATAGAATTTTCAAATTTATTCTCATGATTTATTACAAGATTTTATTTTATCTTTATTTTATTAATTGGATTATATCATGAATGAAATCAAGGAGCTTTAAGTTGAATAAAATAAAAGGGTAATAATTTAAAATAAAATATTTAAATTGCAATTAAAAAATGATATAAATATCTTACCTTAAATAAGAAGTAAAATTTTACATTTAGTTTCGACCTAAAAATTTGACATTAATGTCCTTATTTATTAATTAAAGCCAAATGAGAGGCATATCACTGTTAATGATATCATTGAATAATTATTCTAATTAAAGAAATATGATGATCAAAAAAAAGCTGCTAACTTATTTTTTTAGCGGTTTAATTCCGTTTATATTTCTTTTTATTTATATAGTTTAATAAAAACATTACATTTTCACTGTAAAAATAAATTTTATATTTTATAAATTTATTTATAAATCAATTGATTACCTTAATATCTTCAATATTAAACTCTTTTTAAGCTATATAAATAAATTATCAACATAATAAATATAATTATTATTAAAATAATAATTATAATAAAATATACCTTTAAATTATTAAAAAAAATAAATTGAAATAATTTTGAATTATATTTTATTATTGAATATAAACCTTGTCCCCCAAAATATTCATTTCATCCTTGATCAAAATTTTTATATAAATTATATCTAAATATTAATATATTTCAATTAAAAATATAAATTGAAATATAAGGTAAAAATCATATTGATCCCAAAAAATATCTTATAGAATAAAATATAATTGAATTACTTTTTCAACCAATTGAAAATTTTCTAATTTCATAACCTACTCATGCTCCTAATGAACATACAATTAATGTTATTAACTTCATATATAAAGGTAAACAAATTAATAAAGGAGTAGGAAAAATTAATCAACTTAATATAGAACCCATAATTACTACTATAAAAACTATTATTAATATAGATTTTAATATTACCCATCTTCTTTCATTTAAAGAATGAATAGAAAAAAAATTAAAATCTCTAGTAATAGAATAATAACATAAACGAAAAGAATAACTTACTGTTAACCCAGTTGAAATATAATATAATAAATATATTAAAATATTTATATAATTTATTGCTATATATTCTAAAATTAAATCTTTTGAATAAAATCCTGCTAAAAATGGTATACCACATAAAGCTAAATTTGAAATATTCATACAAACACAAGTTAAAGGTATAAATAATATTAGATTTCCTATAAAACGAATATCTTGTATATTTTTTATATTATGAATAATACCCCCAGCACATATAAATAATAAAGCTTTAAATAATGCATGAGTTAAAAGATGAAAAAAAGCTAATTTATAATTTCCTAATGATAAAATTCTAATTATTAATCCTAATTGTCTTAATGTTGATAAAGCAATAATTTTTTTTAAATCAAACTCAAAATTTGCACCAATTCCTGATATAAATATTGTCAAAACTGATATAAATAATAAAAATATTATTATATTTTCTCTTAAAATATAATTAAATCGAATTAATAAATAAACTCCTGCAGTAACTAAAGTCGATGAATGTACTAATGCAGAAACAGGAGTAGGAGCAGCTATAGCTGCTGGTAATCATGATGAAAATGGAATTTGAGCTCTTTTTGTTATTGCAGCAATAATAACTATAATTCCAATAATTTTTATAAAATAATCATTTTTTATAAACTCTAGATAAAAAATATAATTTCAAGAACCATAATTTAATATTCATGTAATAGCAATCAATAATATTACATCCCCAATTCGATTTATTAAAATTGTTAATATACCTGCATTATATGATTTAATATTTTGATAATAAATCACTAAACAATATGAAACTAACCCTAATCCATCCCATCCTAATAAAATTGAAATTAAATTTGGTCTAATAATTAATATTATTATAGATAAAATAAATATTAAAACTAATATAATAAATCGATTAATATTTAAATCACCTCTTATATATTCTTTTCTATATAAAATTACTATTGACGAAATAAATAATACAAATCTTATAAATATTAATGATATTCAATCTAATAAAATTCTTATTACTACCGATCTTGAATTTAAATTTAATAATTCCCATTCAATAAAAATTACATAATCTATTAATAAAAATTTAATTCTTAAAATAAATAAAATTAATCTAATAATAATTAATAAAATAAAATTAATTAAACAAATAGAAATTAAATAAATTATTTAAAATAAATTTATTATATCTTTGATTCCACAAATCAATATTTTATTTAAACTATTTAAATAAATCCAATTAAAAAAAATTGTTCTTTTTATAATTAATACATTTAAAGGAATTCAATGCAATAATATTAATAAATATTCTCGAATAAACCCTCTTGAACATGAAAATTTACCAGAAAAAATTTTACCATGTTGACTAAATGAATATAAATATAAAGAATAAATTACTCCAAAAAATAATAACAATATTATTAAATAAATTACAACTTGACTTCAAGCTATTAAACTATTTAATAAACTAATTTCTCTTATTAAATTTAAAGAAGGAGGAGCAGATATATTAGATGAACATAATAAAAATCATCATAAAGATATTCTAGGTATTAAATTAATTAATCCTTTATTTAAAAAAATTCTTCGTCTATTTGTTCGTTCATAAATAATATTTACTAAACAAAATAATCCTGAAGAACATAATCCATGCGCTACTATTATTATATAACACCCACAAAATCCCCATATATTTAAAGTTATAATACCAGCTAATATTAATCCTATATGAGCTACTGATGAATAAGCAATTAATAATTTTATATCAATTTGACGTAAACATATAATAGAAATAAATAAACCTCCGATTAATCTTAATCTAATAAAAAAATTTGAATATATTATTCCATTTAAAATGAATAATTTTAAAATACGTAATAATCCATAACCTCCTAATTTTAATATAACTCCTGCTAAAATTATTGATCCAGAAACTGGAGCTTCAACATGAGCTTTTGGTAATCATAAATGAACTATGTATATAGGTAATTTAATTAAAAAAGCTAAAATTATACATATATATATATATAAATTATAATTTTTTTCATTAAAAAAATAAAATTCTAAATTATAATTATTATTATAATAAAAAAAAATTCCAATTATTATAGGTAAAGAAGCAATTAATGTATAAAATAATAAATAAATTCCCGCTTGTAATCGTTCAGGTTGATAACCCCAACCAATAATTAAAATTAATGTAAAAATTAAACTTCCTTCAAAGCTAATATAAAATATTAATATATTTATAGATCTAAAAGTTAAATATAAAAATAATAATAATATTAAATTAATTAATATAAATATTTTAAAATAATTATTTTTTAAATAAATCATAGATCTTGCTATAATTATTAATCTACAAATTCAAAATCTCAATAAAATTAATCCATATGATAATAAATCAGTTCCAAATATATATCTAAGATTTATTCATTGATAATTAAATCCCCCTATAAATAAAAATACAAAAATTATAAAAAAATATATTAACTGATTATATCAAAACTTACTTCTAAAACATAAAGGTATTATAAATAAAATTATAAATAAAAATTTTAACATAACATATTTATTGAATAAAAAAAATCATTCCCATGAGTTCGAATTAATAAAACTAAAATTGATAACCCTAACACACTTTCACATACACAAAATACCACAAAAATTATTCTAATATAATAAATATAATCATAAATAGAAATATAAAAAAATAAAATTCTAAATAAAGATAAAATTAAAAATTCTAATCTCAATAATATTAACAATAAATGTTTACGTTTTAAAGAAAAAACAATTAATCCACAAAAAAATATAATAACATAAATTAATAAATTTATTAAAAAATAAATTAGTTTTAATAATTTAATAAAAATATTGGTCTTGTAAATCAAAAATAAGAAATATTCTTTTAAAACTTCAGAAAAAAAAATTATTTTATCATTAATCTCCAAAATTAATATTTTATTTAAACTATTTTCTGATATTTTATATTTTTTAATATTCTTAAATTCATTAATATCATTAATTTTTTTATTTATAAACCATCCATTATCAATAGGTTTTATTTTAATAATTCAAACAATTATTATTTCTATATTAACAGGTATAATATCTTATTCTTATTGATTTTCATATATTTTATTTATAATTATAATTGGAGGTATATTAATTTTATTCATATACATAACAAGAATTGCTTCAAATGAAATATTTAATTTTTCAATTAAATTAACTTATTTAATATTAATTATATTTATTTTTTTTATATTAAATTTATTTTTTATTGATAACTTTAATTTTTCTATTTTATTAAAAAATTCTAACTTAATTGAATACAATAATATTATTAAATTTATAAATAATGAAAATTTACCTTCTTTAAATAAACTATATAATTCTCCTATTAATTATATTACTATTATAATAATTAACTACTTATTATTAGCATTAATCGCTATTGTTAAAATTATTAATATTAAATCTGGCCCTTTACGACAAAAATTCTAATGAATAAACCAATTCGATTAAATCACCCCCTATTTAAAATTTTTAATAATAGACTAATTGATTTACCTTCACCTTCAAATATTTCATTATGATGAAATTTCGGTAGACTAACAGGAGTATGTTTAATAATTCAAATTATTTCAGGTATTTTTTTAGCTATGCATTATTCTGCTAGTATCGATCTTGCTTTTAATACTGTAAATCATATTTGTCGTGATGTAAATTATGGTTGACTACTTCGAACATTACATGCCAATGGAGCTTCATTTTTTTTTATTTGCATTTATATTCATATTGGTCGAGGAATATACTATGGATCATATAAATTTATTAATACATGAATAATTGGAGTAATTATTTTACTTATAGTTATAGGAACAGCATTTATAGGATATGTATTACCTTGAGGTCAAATATCATTTTGAGGAGCTACTGTAATCACAAATTTACTTTCTGCTATTCCATATATCGGAACAATAATTGTTCAATGATTATGAGGAGGATTTGCAGTTGATAATGCAACTTTAACTCGATTTTTTACAATTCATTTTCTTCTTCCATTTATTATTACAGCTTTAGTAATAATTCATCTTCTATTTCTTCATCAAACTGGATCTAATAATCCTTTAGGTATTAATAGTAATATTGATAAAATTCCTTTTCATCCTTATTTTTCTTTTAAAGACTTAATAGGATTTATTATTATAATTATAATACTAATAATTTTAACCTTATTAAATCCATATTATTTAAATGACCCAGATAATTTTATTCCTGCAAATCCTTTAGTAACACCAATCCATATTCAACCCGAATGATACTTTTTATTTGCTTATGCGATTCTTCGATCTATTCCTAATAAATTAGGGGGAGTAATTGCTTTATTAATATCAATTTTAATTTTAATATTTATTCCTTTTATTAATAAAAGAAATTTCCAAAGATTAAAATTTTATCCATTAAATCAAATACTATTCTGATTATTTTTTATTATTTTAATTTTATTAACATGAATTGGTACTAAACCTGTTGAAGAACCATATATTATTACTGGTCAAATTCTAACTATTATATATTTTTCTTACTTTTTTATTAATTCTTTAATTATAAAAATTTGAGATAAAATTATTTTTTAGTTAATGAACTTGAATAAGTATATGTTTTGAAAACATAATATAAAAGAATAATCTTTTATTAACTTTACATTACTAAATTTAATTACCTAATTAAAAAAAATTAATTATTATTTTTAAACCTAAAAATAATAATATATAATTTAATGATAAAGGAAGAAAATTTTTCCAAGTTAAATATATTAATTTATCATATCGATATCGAGGTAATGTACCCCGAACTCAAATAAAACAAAATGATAAAAAAGTAACTTTTAAAAAAAATATTACTGAAACTAAATTATTCCCTAAAAAAATAACACAAAATATTATTCTTATAAATAAAATTCTCGAATACTCTGATATAAAAATTAATGCAAATCCTCCTCTTCTATATTCAACATTAAATCCAGATACTAATTCTGATTCTCCTTCTGCAAAATCAAATGGCGTACGATTTGTTTCAGCTAAACACGAAACAAATCAAATTATAGCTAAAGGAAAACTTAAAAATAATAATCAAATCAATTTTTGGTAATAATAAAACTCTAATAAATTAAATCTACCAATTAATAAAAAAAATGATATTAAAATTAAAACTAATCTTACTTCATACGAAATAGTTTGAGCAACAGCTCGTAATCCTCCTAATAAAGCATAATTAGAATTAGAAGATCACCCTGCAATTATTACACTATAAACTCCTATTCTAACAACACAAATAAAAAACATTAAACCTAAATTAAATCTTACTAAAATAAATAAATAAGGAATTACAATTCATACTATTAAAGATAATATTAATCTAATAATAGGAGAAAAATAATATAATATATAATTAGATATTAAAGGATTAATTTGTTCTTTAGTAAATAATTTAATTGCATCATTAAATGGCTGAGGAATACCTAAAAATCCAACTTTATTTGGACCTTTTCGTAACTGAATATAACCTAATACCTTTCGTTCTATTAAAGTTAAAAATGCTACCCCAATTAATACAAAAATTAATAAAATTAAATAAATTAAAAATATTAAAATTAAATCTTTATAAAACAAGTATTATTTGTAATAAAATTAATTACATATATGAATTCTAAATTCATTGCACTAATCTGCCAAAATAATTACTTTTATTCAAAAATATAAATATTAATATATTAAATATTTGGTCCTTTCGTACTAAAATATTAAATTTTTATAAAGATAGAAACTGACCTGGCTTACGCCGGTCTAAACTCAGATCATGTAAAGATTTAATGGTCGAACAGACCAAATATTTTAAACTTCTGCATTTAAATTAATCTTTAATCCAACATCGAGGTCGCAAACTTTTTTATCGATATGAACTCTCCAAAAAAATTACGCTGTTATCCCTTAGGTAACTTAATCTTTTAATCACAAAATTATGGATCATTTATTTTCTATATATTAATATACATAATAAAAAAGAATTATTTTAATCTTTTAATTGCCCCAATTTAATTTATTAATTATAATATATTTAATATTTATAAATAATATAACTAAAATTAATAAATAAAGCTCTAAAGGGTCTTCTCGTCTTTTATAAACATTTAAGCTTTTTGACTTAAATATTAAATTCTATAAATTAAATAAAGACAGATTTTATCTCGTTCAACCATTCATTCAAGCTTTTAATTAAAAAACTAATGATTATGCTACCTTTGCACAGTCAAATTACTGCGGCTATTTAATTAATCATTGAGCAGGTTAGACTTTAAATTATAATCAAAAAGACATGTTTTTATTAAACAGGCGGATAAAATATTTGCCGAATTCCTTTAAATAATCTTATTAATTTTTTTTATTTAAAACAAATTTATATATACTAATTTTATCATTATATCTAATTATTAATTATTAATAATTATTTATTTATAAATACTTAAAATAATATCAAATATTATTTTTTAAAAAAATTAATTATAATATATTATAATAATAGCTATTTCTAAACTTATATTTTTTATATAATATTAATATTTTATAAATATTTAATTAAAAGCTTATCCCTTTAATTATTAAAATTTAAATTTAATTAATTAATTAATTAATTAATTAAAATTTAAATATCTGAATTAAATTCATTTCTAAATAAACTAGATATCTTTAAGAACGAATAACATTTCATTACAAAAAAATTATTTTAAATATTTATTTTACAATAATAAAAATAATTTTTTATCTCTCTTAAATTCGAAAAAATTAATCTAAATAATTTTTATTTAATAAACCCTGATACACAAGGTACAAAAAATTAATTTTACTTTTTAATAACTAAATAATATTTCAATATTCTTTTACAATACTATTTAACTATAATTAAAATTTTATTTTTTCTTTATAAAATACTCTAACAAAATAAATTAAAATTATTTTTATTAATAATTATAAAATTATAAACATAATAAATTTTTAATTTCAAATTAAACTGATTTGCACAATAACTTTTTAATGTAAATAAAATGCTTTCCTAATTAAGCTTTAATTTGTCATTCTAGATACACTTTCCAGTACATCTACTTTGTTACGACTTATCTTATTTTATAACAAGAGTGACGGGCGATATGTACATACATTAGAGCTATAATCATATAATTAATTATAATTATATTACTATTAAATCCACCTTCAAAGTTAAATTTTATTAACTTATCCATATAAATAAATTTATTGTAACCCATTTATACTTAAATATAAACTGCACCTTGATTTGATATATTTTTTTATTAAAAATTTTTAAAATTATTATCCTTATAAAATTTTATATAACAACGATATACAAACTTTTAACCTAAGTAAAGTCATTCGTGGATTATCAATTATTAAACAGGTTCCTCTAAATAGACTAATGTACCGCCAAATTTTTTAAATTTCAAGAACATAACTAATACTACTTTAGCACTTTATATTAACATTTAAAATAATAGGGTATCTAATCCTAGTTTATTAATAAATTTCATAATATTAAATTATCTTTTAAAAATTAAAATTTATTTTAATAATTTCACCTAATAAAATAAATTTTTAATTAAATTAAACATATAATTATAAACTAAATAAATATATTTGCTTATTTTGTATAACCGCAACTGCTGGCACAAAATTTGTTTAAACTTAAATTTATTTCTAATTCTTAAATTACTAAATTATTAATACTAAATACTGCAATTAAATTAATTTAAATATAATTATTAAAATTATATTTATATTCACACAAAAATTTACATATATATAAAAAAAATAATAAATTTTTAAACTAAAATTAAACTTTTTTAAAAAATTAATTAATTAAATTATATTTAAAATTTTATATTTAAATTCTTTATCTTATTCTAATAATTTTAACTATTTTAATTATTAAAATACTAAAAATAATTCACATAATTCATTATATTAAATCAATGATATTAATTAAACTTCTAAACTAAAAAATTCATATTTACTCATATATTAATTTTTTTTTAACAAGAAAATTTTCGGATACTCCCCCTATTTTTAATCGATTATTTTCATTATTACCCCTTAAATAATCTTAATGAAAATAATCAATTTAATTAGATTTAAATTACCCCTTATAATCAAACCTAATTTTAACTTTAATAACTAGTTTTTAAAAAACTTTTTTAAAAAATTAATTAATTAAATTATATTTAAAATTTTATATTTAAATTCTTTATCTTATTCTAATAATTTTAACTATTTTAATTATTAAAATACTAAAAATAATTCACATAATTCATTATATTAAATCAATGATATTAATTAAACTTCTAAACTAAAAAATTCATATTTACTCATATATTAATTTTTTTTTAACAATAAAATTTTCGAATACTCCCCCTATTTTTAATCGATTATTTTCATTATTACCCCTTAAATAATCTTAATGAAAATAATCGATTTAATTAGATTTAAATTACCCCTTATAATCAAACCTAAATTTAACTTTAATAACTAATTTTTAAAAATATTAAATTTATATTTATATTTATATTTATTATTAATATATATTAAAATTTTTTATAATAATTAAAATTATTTTCTAATTATTAACAAAAATTTTAAATTATAATAATTTAATTAATTAATATTTATAATAAAATTTAATATAAATATTAATTATATATAAAAAAAATTTTATTCTATATAAGATATTTATATAATATAAATATTTTATAAAATTTTTTTTTTTTTTTTTTTTCATTAAATATTTATATAAAATGTAAAAATTATTGTAAAATATATATATATATATAAATAATTTATATATATATATATATTATATATTAATAATTATTTAAATAATTTAAATAATTTTTTTTTATATAAATTAAAATAAATATTTATATTTATATAATTTAAATTATTTTAAAAATTATATATATAAATAAATAATTATTTATAAATATATAAATAATTTATAAATATATAATAATATATTTTGCAATATTATTCAAATTAATTGGTTATTTCATTTCTGGTTACATGTACCCTTTATATAAACTACACTTAATCCACTCTATCTTTAGCGATTTAAACGATTATTAATTCATCTTTTTCTATATAATATATATTCCTTATATAAGTTAAGTTCTAATAATAATTATATAATTATATATATATATATATTTTATTTATTAATATATATATATATATAATTATACTATTTTAAATTTTTATATAGAACAAAAAATTAAAACATTAAAATTTAAACCCTATTATAACACAAAAAATCTTAACCCAAATTTTAAAATATCAAAATTTTAAATTTTAGCTTTTTTTTTTAAAAAAAATTTGTCAAAAACGACGAAATCCTAGGAAAATTTTGCTAATTTTCGAATTTTGCGATCCAAAAAATTTCTATTAAAATCCAACTAAATTTTTTTTTTTGTCTACTAAATTTAATTAATTAATAAAAAATTACTCACAAAAAATTACCCATTTTTAGCGATTTTTGCCGATTTTTCCGATTTAGCGATTTTTGGGGATTTTAAAAATTTTATAATTTTGACTTAATTTTTACTTATAATATATTAATAATTAACATTAATAAAAATATTTTATTTTATAAAATATAATTACTAAATTTAATTACTTAATAATTTTTAATAATAAAAAAAATTACTAATCTTAATTAATTATTATTCTTAGTAATATATAA